ATTTCATTTCAAGTAATTGGTTGGTCGTACAATAAATATACTATAATAAAATAAATATACTATAATAAATACAAAATACAAGAATAGATAATATTTAATGAAAGAAAGAGAACATAGTTGGAACAATCAATATTCGTGATGCAACAACGGTTGCATTAGATGCAAAACAAAGGTTCTTTCTTGACCGAACTACAAGTATGGAACTCCATGATATGGAAAGACAGAATATAGAACCTAAAAGGATAATGGAAGTTGTTCGTCTTTGAATCGCGTTGGACTCCCCAAAAAGAATAAAAATGAAAGTAAAGGTTTTATTTTTTTGATAGATCGTTTCGATATATCGTAGGGCACTTTTTTTCTTCTCATTCGAGATATTATGGGCAATTAACCAACCTATTAATGTACTGAATCCAATGAGTTAAAAAAAAATAAGTAAAAGGTAATATCAGGTCGTTCGTCCCAAAATGGATTAGATCCTTTTTATTGAAAAAGAAAAGAAATGATCAAAATTGAAGTTCTTTTCAAATCCAATTTTTTTATTTTATTCCAAAATTACTTAAATATAATTTCATTTTTGAATGAAGTTACACGACACAGTTCTTATTACTATTACTTTACTCAACTCACGAATTGCACAATGAATCTGTCGATTCGGAATCACAGGACCGATCGATGTCACAGCTGATGAATCAAGAACTTTCAATTGAACTAAACTAATCCTGTCAATTGGTTTTTTCTTACCGTTACTGTTGTATCTGGGAAAATTGAAACTTAGGTAAGTGTTTTATCAACATATGTAACAAAAGAACATATCTAATTTAGCTCTTTCATGCCTACTATAACTAGTTATTTCGGTTTTCTACTGGCTGCTTTAACTATAACCCCAGCTCTATTGATTGGTTTGAATAAGATACGACTTATTTGAAATGAATTGAATGAACAATTCATAAAAATGAATATTTCTCTGAGATTCCAGGTGTTCCATGGTTCCTTTCCACATCAATTGCCAATTCTTGGTTATTGAGATTCACGGATAATTCAGATTAATATTTAGGGATAGATCTTACCCATCTTTTTATCCCCTCAAAAAACCGAAATGATTGAAGTTTTTCTATTTGGAATCGTCTTAGGTCTAATTCCTATTACTTTGGCGGGATTATTCGTAACTGCATATTTACAATACAGACGTGGTGATCAGTTGGACCTTTGATTGAGTAACATTTATTTTTTTTTGATTGACCTCCTCCCTGCGGGAGGTCAAATTCAAGTTTCAATTAAACTTTTTTTTGTTAAGTTTTTTTATTGTGATTCGACATAACATAAACGGAATCACGCTCTGCAGGATTTGAACCTACGACATCGGGTTTTGGAGACCCGCGTTCTACCGAACTGAACTAAGAGCGCTTTCTTATTACAGGAGATACGACTGTAGTGTAAAGAAAAGGTTTTTTTACCCCCAAACATATCTTGCATACGTATAGCATGCAAAAATGAAAGATTATGTCCAATTTCAATCGATCTTAATTAAGATCTCGTTACTGCCCATAAGAGAAGTAATAGGTAGGGATGACAGGATTTGAACCCGTGACATTTTGTACCCAAAACAAACGCGCTACCAAGCTGCGCTACATCCCTTTTTATAGTTCTTGTACAGTGTCATTGTACAAAATCCCTGTCTTGTTTTCCACATTGTTATTTTCCCCTCTATCTATATACAATTTTCTTGTCATTTCTTTGGTTTCATATAATAAAATTATTTTATACATCTGAAACCTAACGTATAAAAAAAAATAATAAAAATTTATCGGAAATGCTCAGGAAGAAGGGGTCATCTTTTTCTTTTTTAGGGACAGGAAAATCTCATCTATTGATTCATTGTACATATCTATTTTAGTTAGGAATTCCGCGTAAAGTAAAAAAAATACAAATGATCTTGAACTACAACATCTGACCATACATATATGTATTACAATAAAGAAGGAGGATTTTCAATGCGAGATATAAAAACATATCTTTCCGTGGCACCTGTGCTAACTACTCTATGGTTTGGGTCTTTAGCAGGTCTATTGATAGAAATTAATCGTTTATTCCCAGATGCCTTGTCATTCCCTTTTTTTTAATTCTAGTTATTAATATACGAAGAAATGAAGAAAATTAGGGATACAATTCTACGTGACGTGACTAAAATTTCGCCCCTTCCTTTTTTTTTTTTCAGTTCTTTAGGATAGGAGGATAGGAAGGAAAAAAAAAGAAAAAGTGTATTGTATTGAACCTCGACAAAAATCTGGTGAATCTAAGATCGAATTTTGGGGAACAGAAACAGAAATGTGTATCCAGATCTAGGGCAGGATCCACGAAATCATAGTATAGAAAGAAGATACTTAAATATTGGGATTTAAGATAGGAATAATTGATAGTTAGAAAGAAATTGTATTACTTAATTATTACTTTATTATTAATTATTACTATTACTCTATTAATATTAATTGTAATTATATAATTACAACACATACAACACAACGAAATCTTTAGCTTTAGAAATGAAAATTTAATTTCAAGTTAGTAACTTCTATTGATTTTCTTATTTATTTTTTTGTTCTTTTATTCTTCTTCAGTTCGGGTCGAAAATAGAAGAAGTTAAGTCGATCCAAATCAAAAGGGGGTTCATGGCCAAGGGTAAAGATGTCAGAGTCAGAGTTATTTTGGAATGTACCAGTTGTGTCCTAAATGGTGTCAATAAAGAAAAGCCGGGTATTTCTAGATATATTACTCAAAAGAATCGACACAATACATCCAGTCGATTAGAATTGAGAAAATTTTGGCACTATTGTCACAAGCATACGATTCATGGGGAAATAAAGAAATAGATGGAACGGAACGTGTGCGTGATCTTTCCAAGGAACAGGAAGAGGAAGAACTTAACATATTTAAGTTAACATATTTAACTTAACACATATAATATAACACATATAATATAACACATATAATATAACATATATAATATACATAATATATACAATACAAATCAAACCCGATTTAATTTTCATATATATATATATATATACTATACATATACATATGATGTGTGTTATATATGATATGTATAATATAAACGATGCGAATCAAAGCCTATTTCGGTCAGATCTGAAATGAATAAAGAAATAGAATTTTAGAGATAAGGAATAAACCATGGATAAATCCAAGCAACCTTTTCGTAAATACAAGCGATCCTTTCGTAGGCGTTTGTCCCCAATTGGATCGGGGGATCGAATCGATTATAGAAACATGAGTTTAATTAGTCGATTTATTAGTGAACAAGGAAAAATATTATCTAGACGGGTGAATAAATTGACCTTGAAACAACAACGATTAATTACTATTGCTATAAAACAAGCTCGTATTTTATCTTTGTTACCTTTTCTTAATAATGAGAAACAATTTGAGAGAGCCGAGTCGATCCCCAGAACTACTGGTCCTAGAACCAGAAATAAGTAAACATACTCCTCAATTGACTCAAAACTCCAATCGGAACTCAAGCTCAGATTGATGTTTTGTTCAAAAGGCCTAGAATCCCGATTTTTTTCTTGTGTTATAAGAAATAACAAATGGGGGAAGAAGAAATCTTTTTTTTTATTGAAACATGTTCGTTCATTCCTACTACTTATCTTACTTAATTTTTTTTATTCTATCTTCCCGGAGTTCATTCTCCGGGGAATTCTGTTTCAATTTCAATCATTTCTGTATTATTTTTTATAATATCATATCCTTTATTTGATAATCTTATTGTAAATCATGTAAAGACAATTCTTATTTGATATAGATATTTGCGCAAGTATTTTACGATTAAGAAGCAATTGCTTCTTGTACAGATTTGGTATTAATCTACTATAATTATAGAATATCTTATTCTCACGAATTACTGCATTTATTCGAGTGATCCACAAACTACGAAAATCCCTCTTTTGCCTGCCTCTATCTCGATGAGAGGAAACCAAAGCTCTCATTTTCTGTTGAGTAGTCGTTCGAGTAAGTCTTGAATGAGCCCCAATAAAGGTTGATGCAAATAAACAAATTTTTGTTCGACGTTTCCGAGCTGTATATCCTCGTCTAACTCTGGTCATTGAATCAAATTAAACCTTAATGAATAACTAATTGATTTCTCTTCTTTCAGTCATCCTTTACCCCCCCTCAATTAATAACAAAACGGATTATTCCGATATATAAAATATAAATTCCAATGGCTTTTGCTACTATGACTTTCCCCAACCACGATTTTTTATTCCTTCCAGGCATTCCACCTGGAAATAAGAAATTCTAACGATACCAAATAAAAAAAATAGTGGGTTCCATCGTTTCTATGGTTACTTTTTTTTTAAACGGTGAGGTCCTCTCTATACACCGGAGCCTCTTCTTTCATTTTATCAAATGTTATTGTTAACTTGTATAGTTCACATTCTTTGGCTCTACCCATCAATTATACAGTAATAGTTCTTTTCACAATAAGAGTTATCCATACAGTGACGGCATTTAATTATGAAAGTTGGCTAGGTAGCTGACCCTCTTAGTCCGTTCTTTCAAGAATAGGAGTATAACCTTTTTGCTTCTTATAATACCATTTCCTCCGCTTAATGGATAACCATTTGCACCCAATGGGGAATTGCTTTTCATCTCAAATCTAGGTGATTGGATTTGCACCAATGTAAACCATAAATTCCAAACACAATATAGGTATATGATAGATCTTCTCTATCTATCCTATTCATTGGTACTGGTCACTGATACTGTAAAATTGTCTCATTTGTTCGAACTCATGATCTGAACGAGTCGCACATACACCCTAGTGCATGTTCCTCGACGCTGAGGACATCCTCTAAGAGCGGGGGATCTCGTGACATTTCTTATTGGCTGTCTTGTGTTTCTAATAAGTTGTTTAATAGTTGGCATGTCGTATGTATATATAGTATAGAATTCTAGAATGGAATGGGTTGGTTTAGATCGATCTTAACCTGATGATTGATGATCATGAATTTTTTTTTCTATTCAATATCAAATCGCAGAAAATTCGAATTATGGTTTGAAATGGATTTACATGAAATCCCTAGTATTTTCATTTTCGACCGCTACAAGATCAACAATGCCATGAACTTGGGCTTCTGTTGCTGACATAAAAACATCTCTTTCCATGTCTTCGGATACAACCCATAAAGGATTACCCGTTCTTTGTACATAAACCTTTGTGAGGGTTTCGCGAAGTTTCAGTAGTTCTTCCGCTTCCAGGATAAATTCGCCTGCTTGTGCTTCATAAAAAGAACTAGCAGGTTGGTGAATCATAACCCTGATGATATTGATATAACATCATGAACGGTTCTTCTATCTTGCACGATTGGGCTAAAGTAAGGGATAAAAAAAAATATAAGAAAAAAAATAGAATTGTACAACCATACAGGCATCTTTTGTGCATACGGCTCTACAATGGAATTTACTTTTTCTTTTTCTTCTCTTCTATTCTATTGAAGAAAGAAATAGAATCCATCCGATCCAGATCGTTGAATGATCCATTTACCACCCTTCCTTTCGTAGGAGTAAAAAAAATACTATGATGGTTCTGTTGCTTTATATATTTATTTTGTCTGTGATTTAGCAATCCCAAAGTTCCTTTCTGATACGATCAAATAAGGAAAAAAATGATCTTTTTTTTTTCATTTTTGTACTTTTTCTTTCATAACATAAATATCAGAAAGAAAATTCTGGTGTGGAAAAGAATGGTTTGTGACGCTGAAATGTACCCCCGACACATAAGATCAAATCCGAAATGACCTCTGTTTCATACTACTATCTCGACATAAAATCTCATGTTATGAAAAAAACAATAATGGTTTGCTCATATCGAACTCGAAGTGCCATGCTATTATTACTTATTATTCATATTCAATATGGGAAGGCATAGTCTTCCTTTTTTTTTCAAATAAAAAAACTCATTGGCGCCAAGCGTGAGGGAATGCTAGACGTTTGGTAATTTCTCCTCCGACCAGAATGAAAGATCCCATTGAAGCGGCTAATCCCATGCATATTGTATGCACATCGGGTGGCACAAATTGCATAGTATCATAAATGGCTATTCCGGGTATTACCCATCCGCCGGGAGAGTTTATAAATAAATAAAGATCCCTAGTATCATCTTCTATACTGAGATATACCATGAGACCAACAAGTTGATTCGAGATCTCGCTATCAACTTCTTGTCCTAAAAAAAGTAATCTTTCTCGATAAAGTCGGTTGATTAGGACAAAATTGGTTCCCTTAGGAACCGTACGTGCACCTTTGGATGCATACGGTTCAAAAAAAAAATTGCGAAAAAAAAAGAATCAATGTGTCGATTCCAGTTCTATTTCTTTTTTTTTCTGTAACAGGTTTTTGTTTTGTTTTTCTAATGAAGGGGGTTTTCTTCTTCTATTTTTCAAAAAACATAAGATGAGTTTTTGTTCCCTTACCTATAAAAAAAAAGAATTTACTGAAATTATTGAACTAACCTCTCATTGATGTATTGTTTCATCGAGATTCAAATCACGATGTCATTTTATTGTTACTGAATGGGCCCTTTCAATTTTTTTAGGTTCATGTTTGTTCTACTCCGGGAAAAGATCTGCCCGAATTCCATTTGTACATATAGGGCAAATGATCTCAGTACCACTTTTTTTTGTTACGACTTCTTTTTAAATTTGTTTCATGTCTTCTCCAAACTATTCGATGTATTCATCATACTACTCCATTGGTTGGCAGTTTGAGATCGCTCCTATAGTAAGTATAAGAATCGTTTATGATATAAGTGGTAATCGTACATATATTATCAATTTGTTACCAATTTGGTATTTTCTGAGCGGAGCCTGGAGACTTTATTTTATCAGTCCAAGTCAACCATAAATTCTTCTAATTGATAAAATTGATCCCCAATATAAATTGATCTAATTGTACTTCACGCTCCAAATGATTGATGGTTCACTCAATCTCAATACAATATTTCTTGGGAGAAACAGAGGATATCTCGATCGGGGGAGAGAACGGGTAAATCCCATATGACCCAATATGTCTGACAAGTCGCACTATACGTCAACCCAAACTGCATCTTCCTCTCCAGGACTCCGAAAAGGTACTTTTGGAACACCAATGGGCATTAAATTAAAGAAAAAAAAATTAAGTACTATACTTCACTTTAATATGGAAACGTAACAATGGGTTTATTGTCTTCATCCTTTTTTCTCTTTATTCTATTTTCTAGATAGATTGATTGGAAGGTTTATAGAGTAAGATAGAATGAATAAAGAAAAATTTTAACGAACGGAGCAATCGATCGTTCGAATGATAAACAAGTATCTATGCATTCGTTCCCACAAAATGGGACCAATTCTCCCATTGCGTATTGGTACTTATCGGGTATAGAATAGATCTGCTTCTCTTTGTTCTTATGAACAGAATTGTTCCGTTATTTTCAATGGAACGGAATAAATATTAACTCTTTCTCATACAGAATCCGCTGAAAAGGTTAGGTACTTAGGTACATAGTATAGTCCTTTCCAATGCGATAAAATAAGGTGACATAGTGTCTATTTATCTTTGATAAAGGGGTATTTCCATGGGTTTGCCTTGGTATCGTGTTCATACTGTCGTATTGAATGATCCCGGTCGATTGCTTTCTGTCCATATAATGCATACAGCTCTAGTTTCTGGTTGGGCCGGTTCGATGGCTCTATACGAATTAGCGGTTTTTGATCCCTCTGACCCTGTTCTTGATCCAATGTGGAGACAAGGTATGTTCGTTATACCCTTCATGACTCGTTTAGGAATAACCAATTCGTGGGGTGGTTGGAGTATTTCAGGAGGAACTATAACGAATCCGGGTATTTGGAGTTATGAAGGTGTTGCAGGGGCACATATTGTGTTTTCTGGCTTGTGCTTCTTGGCAGCTATCTGGCATTGGGTGTATTGGGATCTAGAAATATTCTGTGATGAGCGTACGGGAAAACCTTCTTTGGATTTGCCCAAGATCTTTGGAATTCATTTATTTCTCTCAGGGGTGGCTTGCTTTGGCTTTGGCGCATTTCATGTAACAGGTTTGTATGGTCCTGGAATATGGGTATCCGATCCTTATGGACTAACTGGAAAAGTACAATCTGTAAATCCAGCGTGGGGCGCGGAAGGTTTTGATCCTTTTGTTCCGGGAGGAATAGCCTCTCATCATATTGCAGCGGGTACATTGGGCATATTAGCAGGTCTATTCCATCTTAGTGTCCGTCCGCCTCAACGTCTATACAAAGGATTACGTATGGGAAATATTGAAACTGTGCTTTCTAGTAGTATCGCTGCTGTTTTTTTTGCAGCTTTCGTTGTTGCTGGAACTATGTGGTATGGTTCAGCAACTACCCCAATCGAATTATTTGGTCCCACTCGTTATCAGTGGGATCAGGGATACTTTCAGCAAGAAATATATCGAAGAGTTAGCGCCGGACTAGCCGAAAATCTGAGTTTATCGGAAGCTTGGTCTAAAATTCCCGAAAAATTAGCTTTTTATGATTACATTGGTAATAATCCGGCAAAAGGGGGATTATTCAGAGCAGGCTCAATGGACAACGGGGATGGAATAGCTGTTGGATGGTTAGGACACCCCGTCTTTAGAGATAAAGAAGGGCGCGAGCTTTTTGTACGTCGTATGCCTACTTTTTTTGAAACATTTCCGGTAGTTTTAGTAGATGGAGACGGAATTGTGAGAGCCGATGTTCCTTTTAGAAGGGCAGAATCAAAGTATAGTGTTGAACAAGTAGGTGTAACTGTCGAGTTCTATGGTGGCGAACTCAATGGAGTTAGTTATGGTGATCCTGCTACTGTAAAAAAATACGCTAGACGTGCCCAATTAGGTGAAATTTTTGAATTAGATCGGGCTACTTTGAAATCCGATGGTGTTTTTCGTAGCAGTCCAAGGGGTTGGTTCACTTTTGGGCATGCTACGTTTGCTTTGCTCTTCTTTTTTGGACACATTTGGCATGGTGCTAGAACCTTGTTCAGAGATGTTTTTGCTGGTATTGATCCAGATTTGGATGCTCAAGTGGAATTTGGAGCATTTCAAAAAATTGGGGATCCAACTACAAGGAGACAAGTAGTCTGATACAACATTGCTCTGGTATCTTTCGCCTCTCTTTTTTTTGATTTGACATAAGGTACCGGAGAAATCTTGATTTGAATCACCATTTATTCTTTGACTCTTTACTTTTCTTTATTTTATATGGTAAATGATCCCAAATGAATAGGTGTGGAAGCTATAATTGTAAACCACGATCGAATCTATGGAAGCATTGGTTTATACATTCCTTTTAGTCTCGACTTTAGGGATAATTTTTTTCGCTATCTTTTTTCGAGAACCGCCTAAGGTTCCGACTAAAACTAAAAAAATGAAATAATTTTTCATTATCTCAATTGAAGTAATGAGCCTCCCAATATGGGAGACTCATTACTTCAACTAGTCCCCGTGTTCTTCGAATGGATCTCTTAGTTGTTGAGAGGGTTGCCCAAAAGCGGTATATAAGGCGTACCCAGTAAAGCTTACAAGTAAACCAGATATGGAGATGGCGACTAGGGTTGCTGTTTCCATTTTTAGATAATTTCAAGATCACAATGGATCTACGATAAGATCGTTTATTTACAACTACAACGGAATGGTATACAAAGTCAACAGATCTCAACCAAGGAATAGTATTTTATGGCTACACAAACCGTTGAGGGTAGTTCTAGATCTGGGCCAAGACGAACTACTGTAGGGAATTTATTGAAACCATTGAATTCGGAATATGGTAAAGTAGCACCGGGCTGGGGGACTACACCACTTATGGGGGTCGCAATGGCTCTATTTGCGATATTCCTATCTATTATTTTGGAAATTTATAATTCTTCCGTTTTACTGGATGGAATTTCAATGAGTTAGGTTCATAAGAACTATAAAGTCCTAGTTTTT